CCATTTGTCCATATTTCTAGAAAAAGAATCTCTTGTTTTTCATTCCCATTCCCATAAGAATGAATACTATGATTCGCATTTTGAACAGGCATGAATACAGCATCGATAGGATAACTTTGGTCTTCAAAGTTATTTGACATTTTTAGACTATATCCGCGATTCCTCTCGATTTTTAATCCAATACATAAATCTATTGGTTCCGTTAAGGTAGCTATATGCTGTGTATTATCAATGATTTCCACAGAGGGCGGTAAAATTATGTTTTGAGCAGTTATATATCCGGGACCTTGGACACAAATAAGCGCGTTGCGCGTTCCATATAGATTACTTCTTAATACAATCTCGTTCAAATTCATTAAAATTTCATGTACTGATTCTTGAATACCTACTATGTTAGAATAGTCATGTGGTATGTTCTCAGATTTTGCACGTGTAATACATGTTCCTTCGATTTCGCCAAGTAAAGCTCTTCGCATCGCAATGCCTATTGTGTCGGCTTGACCTTTCATAAGTGGAGACAGAATAAAGCGTCCATAATAAAGACGCTTACTGTCTCTTCTTAATTCAACACACTTCCACTGTAGTGTCCGAGTAGATACTTTGACTTTCTCTCGAACCATAGTAATTTTATTTGATCAGATCATTGAATCATTTATTTCTCTTGAAACCCTTTCAGCCTTTATTTAGTTCTATACACGTCTTTTTTTAGGGGGTCTACAACCATTATGTGGCATAGGGGTTACATCTCGTACGAAACTTAAAAGTATACCACTTCTACGAATAGCTCGTAATGCTGCATCTCTTCCCAGTCCAGGGCCTTTTATCCTTACTTCAGCTCGTTGCATACCTTGATCCACTACTGCTCGAATAGCATTTCCTGCTGCGGTTTGAGCAGCAAAAGGTGTTCCTCTTCTTGTACCCCTGAATCCACAAGTACCCGCGGAGGACCAAGAAATCACCCGACCCCGTACATCTGTAACGGTCACAATGGTATTGTTGAAACTTGCTTGAACATGAATAACTCCCTTTGGTATTCGACGTACATTTTTACGTGAACCACTACGTGTATTTTTACGTGAACCAATTCTTAATATAGGTTTTGCCATATTTTTTCATTTCACAAGAAATATATGGATATATCCATTTCATGTCAAAACGGACCTTTTTGTTGCTAGCTCCTTGGAAGTGCTCTTTCCTTTAGTAAGATTATCCTTGTCTTTGTTTATGCCTCGGGTTGGAACAAATTACTATAATTCGTCCCCTCCTACGGATTAGCCGACACTTTTCACAAATTTTACGAACGGAAGCCCTTATTTTCATAGTTGTTATTCCTTAATTCTCTGAATATACTTATTGTTGGACGAAAAAAAGGTTTCTTGATATTTTTGCATCTTTAATTGTATCTTCGTGAAAGGAATGTTGAATTTGAAAAAACCACTTACTCATTTGAATCCTTGTTATGGAGTCTAGAAAGTGGCTGTCCCCCGATTAACTTATACCTAAGAACTTACTAAAATTTTTACCCTTTTCTCCTGTAGGTATACCTATACAAAAATATGTCGAATCCTTTCAGAAGCATCACCTAAAATTAAACAAATCTTTAGTATCTAAACAAAATCGAACCATGCCGTTCGGAAGTGATTCATAAAGAAAACTTTCATTAATTCATTTTTTTCTTTAATTTCATTCGGGGTAAAACATTCTAAACTTTTTTAGGTATTACACAACCCCCCCTTTTTTTAACAAATGGTAAGTTCCGGGTATCCAATTTTTATATTAGAAGGATTACCATATATAACACAAAATTTCTCCGCCTATTTTTTTTAGTCGAGCTTCTCGGTCCGTCATTATACCTTGAGAAGTCGAAAGGATTACAATTCCTATTCCGCCTAAAATTCGTGGAATTCGTTGAGAGTTAGAATAGATTCGTAGACCCGGTCGGCTTATTCTCTTTAAATTTAAAATCGTTTTATAGGATTCTTTCTTATTTCGTCTATGTCTTAGGGTTAAAATCAAAAAATGTTGGGTGTTTTCGCGATGTTTCCTTACGTTTTCGATAAAACCCTCTCGTAAAAGTATTTTAACAATGCTTTCGGTGATGTTAGTCGATCTTATCCGAACCGTTCCTTTTCTATTCATGTCAGCATTTCGGATAGAGGTTATTATATCAGCAATAGTGTCTTTCCCCATGATAAGTTAAAATTCCTTATTGTTTTATAATTTTGATATAATCAACATGTTCTTTTTCTTTTATTTATATATAGATAGAGACGAATTATATATTAATATATGAATTAAATTATTAATATATAAAATTCTTAAGGGTATATGCGTGATACACAATCTATTAATTAATTTGAGTTCAATACCTTTTTTTTTTATCTTATCCTATACTAACTATCGATATTTAGGTCTTATAATACCTCAGGAGCTAATGAAACTATTTTAGTAAAGTTTAATTGTCTCAATTCCCGTGGGATCGCCCCAAAAACTCGAGTTCCTTTTGGATTTCCTTCTTGATCAATGACAACTGCGGCATTGTCATCATATCGTATTATTGTCCCATTGTTGCGTTTGAGTTCTTTACAAGTACGTACAATTACAGCTCTGATTACTTCTGATCTTTCTAGAGGAGTATTTGGTATTGCTTCCTTGATTACAGCAACAATAACGTCACCAATATGAGCATAGCGGCGATTACTAGCTCCTATTATTCGAATACACATCAATTCTCGAGCCCCGCTGTTGTCTGCTACATTCAAATAGGTTTGTGGTTGAATCATATTTTTGTATCTCTTCTTTTAATGCAAAGGACGAAGTAAAAAAATATTGTTTGTCAAAAAAAGAAAACTTATAATCTTTTTATCCTTAAATGTTATTTAGTTTTTTCATTCTATATTCCTATTCAGAAATAATGAATTGGGTTTTTATAGGCATTTTTGATGCCGCTATTGAAATAGCTTTTCTGGCTATATTTTCGGGTACACCACCCATTTCATAAAGGATTTTACCTGGTTTAACCACAGCTACCCAGTACTCTGGGGATCCTTTCCCAGAACCCATACGCGTTTCCGCAGGTCTTACTGTAACTGGCTTGTCTGGAAATATACGTACCCAAATTTTTCCACCACGTCGTACATTTCGTGTCATTGCTCGTCGCCCTGCTTCTATTTGTCTAGATGTGATCCAAGCGGGTTCAAGTGTTTGAAGAGCATATCTGCCAAAACAAATACGATTCCCACGAGAGGATATTCCTTTTAGTCTTCCTCGGTGTTGTTTACGAAATCTGGTTCTTTTTGGGTTATAGTTGATGGGTTTTGTCTAAATTAGAAATTCCATCTCTACTACAGAACTGGACGTGAGAGTTTCTTCTCATCCAGCTCCTCGCGAATAAAAAGACTAATTAAGATATAGATGTAGTTAATGATTAATCCTAGTAATTATGGTATTTTTTTGAAATTTCATCTTATCTCTTCTCTTCTAAATTTGTGTATGTCGTTTTCAAAATAGAATCAAAGATTAATTTTATTTCTATTTATTTCAAAATAACGTAATATCATGATTACAAATGTAGGTTTTGTTAGAGTTAGAATATTCTAATAAATCCTTATTTTCTTTTATCTTTTTCATTGTTTTTTTTTCGTCTTTTATTACTTTTTTTAGTTGAAAAAAAAAACACACAAATTTTTCGCCGGCGAATATTTACTCTTTCAATATTTATTTAAGTTTTATGTTTATCCCCCGAGGTCTCAGAATCAAAATCAGAATAGATAATAAAGTTTCTGGTTTATTCCGCCATCCTGTCCAATGAATTACTAAGATTTGTTTTTCACTAGAATCCTATATGTTCATGGGTTCCGCCGTTCCCATCGCTTCTTGATTAATCATTAGGCCCGAATTCTACAATGGAGCTTTTACATGAAATTTTTAATTTCATTTTTTTTTTTATTTGTTTTTGAGTCAATTTTCTCAGTTTTTATTGGCTCAAGGCTCTTAATTTTTTGTTTTTGGAACAGATTTCTCTAATTATTATGAATGAATCTGTATTGATGCTTTATTACATTGCTTTTCTTCCAGTGACCTCATAGACTTTCCAAATTGGAATCATATATCATTAATATTCAATTTTTTCTCTCTTTCTTTCATCCTTCCATTTATCTGCATACTTTTCGATTACCTTTCATAATTTAATAATCATCTTTCTTTATTCTTTTTTTTTTTTTTAGTCAGTTGCTACAATGATATGATCAACCTATCATATTTTGACTGATTTTTTTGGATCCAGATAATGCGAAGCAATGAGTTGCTTAGGTTATTTATTAATGCTATAGTTATTAGTTGCTCTTATAGGTAAGTTCTTTTTTTTATCGTAATCTAATCCTAAACCAACGAGTCACACACTAAGCATAGCAATTATATCAAAGGAGTTTTGATGGAAATTTTTATTCAACCTTATAGAATTGCTTATTTTTTTCTTAAACATAAAAAAGAAGACTGCAATTTTTACTGATATAGTGTTATACTACATAGTTTTCGTTTTTTATCGTTGGGTAAAATGTAAAGACAAATAAAGTTTTTTTATTCTTCGTCTACGAATATCCAAATTTTTATTCCTAAAACCCCATAAATAGTTCGAACTGTATAGGAACAATAATCAATTTTAGCTTCAATTGTTTGTAAAGGAACTCTGCCTTCTCTGATCCATTCAACACGTGCAATTTCTTTTCCGTCGATACGTCCTGCAATTTGTACTTGAATTCCTTTTGTATTCGCCTGTTCAGTTAATTCAATAGCTTTTTTCATTGCTTTTCGAAAAGAAACGCGATTTTTTAATTGGCCAGCTATAAATTCTGCAAGAATATTAGGATGCCCATACGGATTGGAAATTCGGGTAATAGCAATGTTGAGTTTTCTATTGACACAATTAAGTTCTTTTTGAACATTCATCTGTAATTCTTCGACTCTTCGTGGTTTATCTTCAATTAATAATTTAGGAAATC